CCCCAATGACCATAGATCGAACCTATCCAATTTTTACAGTGCGATGGTTGGCTGTTCACGGCCTAGCTGTACCTACCGTTTCTTTTTTGGGGTCAATATCAGCAATGCAGTTCATCCAACGATAAACCTAATCCGAATTATAGAGCTATGACACAATCAAACCCGAACGAACAAAATGTTGAATTGAATCGTACCAGCCTCTACTGGGGGTTATTACTCATTTTTGTACTTGCTGTTTTATTTTCCAATTATTTCTTCAATTAATAAAACAAAGGAAAAGGAGAATAATAATTATAGGCACTCTCTCTTAGCCCATTCGGAAGGCTCTCATCTCATAATTATCCATGACTGTTTATGTCTCTAGCATGACCACTTGATGAAATGTGGAGGGAAGTGGGGTAAATGGCTGATACTACTGGAAGGATTCCTCTTTGGATAATAGGTACTGTAGCTGGTATTCTTGTGATCGGTTTAATAGGTATTTTCTTTTATGGTTCATATTCTGGATTGGGTTCATCTCTGTAGTAATCAGATGAATTGAGTTGTAAATTGTAGCCATGAAAGCGTAAGAACTCAACGGGATTCCCTTCTTTGTATGATTTGAGGGGGTAGGTCCCGTTGAGTTCTTAAGAATTAGAATATTTTTCGTCTAAATGGCAAAACCCCATTCCATTTTTCTGATGATGTTTTTGAAAAATGCAGTTCATTGATCCATCCGCCCGTTGCTCGATAGTATCTATCGATACTTTCAAAGTAAAGTTAGAAGAAAGAAGAAATCACTCAATTTCCTAGATGACATACTATCCTCAAATAATAATAAAACCTTAGTATTTTTTTGTATCTCATCAAAAATGGAAATTTTTCTAAGTTTATTGAAGAAGTTCTATTTACTCAATAAACCTCGCTCTCTTTTGTTTGCCCACTATTCTACTATTCTACTATTCTATTTTATATTAAATAATATAATGTAATATAATATATATATAATATATATAAAAAAGTTCTGATATTTTTTTATTTTTTTTTTTTGAAAAATTCAAAACTTAGACTAGTAATCTTTGACGAACAGGATAAAGAATCTTTTTTTTCTTTCGACACAAGAAAGAGATGTGGAAAATTCCTTTTCTTGTGTCGAATACTAGGAAGATGAATAATCGTCCCTATAATTTTGTGTTCCACGCATTTATCCGTTCTATTCCCCGCTTACTTATGTCTAGTATCTAGTCGAATTTTATTCGATTAGAATAGAAAACACTATTAATGTATTTTATGACATTGAAATGTGATAATAGTAACATAATCATACCACCCCAATTTGGATTCAAAAAAAGTAAAAAGTCTTCTTCACAATCTACATACTATGACTAGGAATGCAGTACAAGGAATGAGTATAAAAAAGCAAAAGGCTTTTCAGAATATCCATTTTTTATCATAAAGAGTCGTCAAAAATAATTTTGTTATTTTTACGTTATGAGCTCAATGTCGATAAATCCGCGAGTCTAGAAATTCATTTCTGACAATTGAACCTTCTCGAACTGTTTCTTTTTAAGAACCAAAAATATTTGTGCCAAAATAACAGATGCCAAGAAGAACAAAAGGCCTTGGACACGTAAGGGATCTTGAAGTACTATTTCTGCATCTCCCTGACCAAATCCGCCCACATTAGGATTACTCGTCAACGGTTGATCCAATTTGATAGATTCGCCTTCTGAAACAAGAAGTTCTGGCCCTGGAGGGATAATATCAACCACTTGACGTCCATCCGATGCATCCGCTATGGTTATTTCGTAACCCCCTTTTTCTTTTCGTATTATTTTACCTACTATACCTGCTGATGTAGCATTATAAACTGTATTGTTACTTTTGCTCCCGTCGGGATAAATCTGACCCCTTCCCCTGTTTCCGCCTACATATATAGGATATTTTAAGAAGTGAACCTCTTTCGTAGTAGCGGGGTCCGGGGAAAGGATAGGAAAGGTTATTTCACTATATTTCTGACCAGGAACGGGGCCTATCACAAGAATATTTTTTTTATTGGGGCGATAGCTCTGAAAAGACAGATTGCCTATCTTTTCTTTTATCTCGGGGGAAATCCGATCAGCAGGAGCTAATTCAAAACCCTCTGGTAAAATAAGAACAGCCCCTACATTCAAAGCACCCTTTTTACCATTAGCAAGAACTTGTTTTAGTTGCATATCATAAGGGATTCGAACAACTGCTTCAAATACAGTATCTGGAAGTACCGTTTGTGGAACTTCAATATCCACGGGCTTATTAGCTAAATGGCAATTGGCACATACAATACGACCAGTCGCTTCTCGCGGATTTTCATATCCCTGCTGTGCAAAAATGGGATATGCACTTGAAATGGATGGCCGAGTTATGATATATATCATGAGCGATACGGAAATGGATCGAGTAATTTGTTCCTTTATCCAAGAAAAAGTCTTTCTAGTTTGCATGGTCCAACCATTGAGCCCAAAATACAATAAATTAGGTAGGTCGCTAACCTAGTTCCCTATCTGCAATTCTGCTATTTACTGGAATAAATAATATTAATATATAGAATAAATCTTTGGGATGGGTAGAAAAATAAAGAGTAAGTATGATTTTACATGCTTTGCTTCTGTACAACTACAAAGTAAGAAACGTTAGAATTGAATTGGATTAATATCAGTAGATCCTTTTTTAATCATTCATTGAATGATAAATCACTACAAGTGACGGAGAAACACGATTTAAATAACGAAAAATCCAAAATTTAAATAGAGTATCTAGAATGACTGGAAAAGTAGAAACAAGACCAGATATAATTTGATCATTATGAGCAAATCCAAAATCTTTGTAGACAAAGCCAATCATTAGTTCCCAACCATGGGGCGAATGGAATCCGATACATAAATCTGTTAATAAAAGAATCGAAAAAGCCTTTATTGTGTCACTTAAGTTATATAGGAATTCCTGAGCCCAAGAGTTAAGAATAACAAGTTCTTTATTACCCAAAATTGAATAACCACTTAGAATAACGAAACAGATTATATTTGTCAAGAAGTGCAAAATCGTATGGATATGATCCTCATTGTGTATCTTGATTAATTGGAGCGTTTCTTTGTGGATTCCTATACGAAGGTTTTGTAGATGTGTCTCCGAGTATTCCTTGATCATTTCCTCCAAAAGAAAGATTTCCTCCAATTCTATGAATTTTTCGAGAATATTTTTTTCTTGAATATCATTCAAAAAAATTTCAGATTGCCTAGTATTACACCAATAAGTAACCCAAGATTCCAGACTTTTATTAAATGAGAGAGAAATCCACCAGGGCAAAAATACTACAGATGCAAGATATAAAAGAGGGTTGAATGCTTTCTTTTTTGACATTTTTTCATTTCGTCTATGAATTTTTAATGAACCGACCTCATTAGTTGACTCTACGCCATCCAATATTTCTCTCATGCATGAGTTCTATTACAAAGTATCGAACTTATGAATCTATTCACTGTTTTGTTTTGTGGTTGTTACGTTACGTATACGTCTTCTTTGACTAGAAAGAATGAGCGTTATGAAGAAACTTCAGTTAAGTTATGGTATAGAAAAGGGGGACTCTTTAGTTTTTCCTTACTGCTGAGAAAGCATTCACTCTCTCAGCTCATTTCTCAAAATACTTCAATCGGTACACGCAAGAAATAGGCCAATTCGGCAGCTTTTTGTTCGATTTCCCGTGGAGTAACATTCTCATCAGTACGAGTCAAGGGAATGGCCCCCTGGCCTCTGATATCCATATAAAGGACACGGCGAGCATAAATACCTTCTTTAACTTCTATTCTGACGGACTGAATATCCTTTATAGGGAATCGGAGGAAGATGCGACGATTTTTTCCAGGGAATCCCCAACGAAAAATACACACCATTCCTTCTTTTCTATCGAATCGATCATAACCACCCCCTACATTCCAAGAAATTGTGCACCACAAATAGGAGCTAATAAAGAGACCCGCGATCCCATAGAAAGACATCACAATCCCTTGTGGAAAAAAAAGGATTTGCTGAGACGGAAATAAAGATATCAGGGTTCTCCCAAGATAACTGGAAGTTCCAACCACTAAGAATCCTAATGAACCTAAAAAAAGGATAATGGCCCAGCAGAAATTACTTGTTTTTCGCGACCCCATTATAGGTTGTATCCATATATGTTCTGATCGACAACTCATACTTGATCTGGTTTCGTTTTATTGGAATTGAGAGAATACCCTAGACTTTACTCTTTTTGTTTCCGAAGTAACTCTCATCAACTAGTACTAGTTTGATGTGAACCTTTAAGAGTAATTTATCAAATTGGTTAGATCTAAAAAAAAAAAAAAATACCCTTCGTATGATCCCATCAATATACATATATCAATATACATATAGATGTAACGATTTTACAGTTCAGCCATCCGGCGATCCTGAGATTTTTTCAAATAGATAGAATTCCTTTACCCCCATATCATCTTTCTACAGGCCAAAGAGCCCCTTTTCGACGGAAACGCCGCATGTTATACCTTCTTTTCTTACACTAAATAGGTATCTGCGTTATGATACAAGTCTTAGTTTTGAAAAAAAAAAATGGATCAGAGTTGGGCCCATCAGATCTAAACAGTCTTATTTTTTTGAACATGAAGAAATAAAGAAGCCATTGCCATTGCCGGAAATACTAAGCCTACTAAGGGCACCAAAACAGAGGGAAAGTCGAAAGTTGTCATATAAAGGATACCTCAATTTACTATTTGTACCTGTTATTATTTATATTATTATTTATATTATAAAGATTAGTATAAATCTAAGTATATATCTAAGTGAGTATAGAAGGTACAAAAGCATATATCATATCTATAGTTTCTATATTCTATAATTATATATTTGGATTATATATACATATTTTTATTTTCCTAGAATTTAACGAAAATAAGAATTCACTATTTTTCTTGTTGATAGAGGCCTCTTAACTGAATTAGTAATCAAGA